TAATATACTAGTTTAGTGTGGAGTGAATGCCTTGGAAAAAAAATATAGGCGCGGACAATCGCGAAAGTGTTGACACGAGGAAAGCCTGTGACGTTAACCAACCTAAAATGGGAAACCGGGGCTAAAAAGCCTGCTGCTTAGGCAGCATCAAGGGGAAGTGAAACATCTCAGTACCCTGCAGATCAAATCAACCGAGATATCGTTAGTAGTGGTGAGCGAAAGCGATAAAAAGGCAAAACGATATTATTATAAAGAATGAAAAGAAATTATATTTTTTAATATGATTTCTACCTTAGAAGGTGTTAGTCCTGTAATTTTTTTATATTCGTGAAAGTAAGACGAGGCAAGTTTACCTTGTCTGAGTATTGGGGGACCACCCTCAAAGCCTATAGTTATTTTTTTTACCGATAGTGAACAAGTACCGTGAGGGAAAGGTGAAAAAGAAGTTGCGACAGTGCAAAGATCCTGAAACTCCATATTTTAGTCGAAGCTGTAAAAAGCAACGGCATACCTTTTGTATAATGGGCAAGTGAATCTTAATAAGGGGCAAGCTTAAGCTAATAAAAAGTGCAGGCGAAGAGAAATCGAGTCCTATGTGGCGCCTTAAAGTCCTTTGTTAAGTACCCGAAACCGGCTGATCTAAACTTGAGCAGGCTGATATTGTAGTGGCAACATTCTTTGGAGGGCCGAACCCGTGTATGTGGCAAAATACTGGGATGACTTGAGTTTAGGGGTGAAAGGCCAATCAAAGTCGGTGATAGCTGGATTTCTGCGAAATCTATTGAAGTAGAGCGTCCTAAATAGTAAATTTGGGGTAGAGCACTGTGTAAGCAAGGGGGAGATCTTCTCTTACTAAACTTTAGCAAACTCCGAATACAAATTTTTCATTTAGGGCAGACAGAGTATGTATGCTAAGATTCATACTCAAGAGGGAAACAGCCCAGACTGTAGGCTAAGGTCCATAAAATAGTTTCAGTGGTAAAGGTGATTTTCGCTCTGAGACCGTCAGGAGGTAGGCTTGGAAGCAGCCATCCTTTTAAGATAGCGTAACAGCTCACTGACCTAGAGTAGAAGTCCCGCCAATTTTGAGGGCTTAAAACTATTACCGAAGCCTCAGACAAAGAATGTAAAAATTTAATCATTTTTACATTCTTTGTGGTAGCAGAACATTCCGTAGGTCGTAGAAGTTTTGACGTAAGTTAAGATTAAGATATCGGAAGTGAGAATACTTGCATGAGTAGCATAAAACAATGAAATTAAAGCATTGTGGCCGTAAGTCCAAGGTTTACGATCTTAAGTAAAACTGGGTCGTGAGAGGGTAATACCTCGATTTAAAACGGTCCCTAAGCTGTTAAGCTAAGGCTTACAGTAATGGGTAAGATTAAACTGTTAAAAGTTGCTGACGAAAACTTCACCTTATTCTTGAATTTGTCAAGGGTGAGTTATTTTTTCCAAGAAAAAGGCACTTTATTTATACCGTACCTTAAACCGCCTCAGGTGGACGGGTGGAGAACACTAAGGCCTTGAGATAACCCTGTTGAAGGAACTCGGCAAAATGACTCTGTAACTTCGGAATAAGGAGTAAAGATATGTAGCGCAAGCTTTTGTCTTTGTCACAAAATCGGGGGTGGCGACTGTTTATTAAAAACACAGGTCTCTGCTAACTCGTAAGAGGATGTATAGGGACTGACACCTGCCCGGTGCCGGTAGGTGAAGCTTTGATGTTTACGCATTGAGGTCAAACCCCGGTAAACGGCGGCTGTAACTATGACGGTCCTAAGGTAGCGAAATTCCTTGTCGGGTAAGTTCCGACCCGCATGAATGGTGTAACGACTTCCCCGCTGTCTCCAACAGGGACTCAGTGAAATTACATAGGTCGTGAAGATGCGGCCATCCCACAGCTGGACGGAAAGACCCCGTGCACCTTTACTATAAGCAAATATTGTAGGTCAAAGACTCTAGTGTAGAATAGGTGGGAGCTTATGATTCTTTCTCGTTAGGGATTGATGAAGCGATAGTGAAATACCACCCAGAGATCTGTTGTCTTACTAACTAAGGGACAGTGTTTGCTGGGTAGTTTGACTGGGGCGGTCGCCTCCTAAAGAGTAACGGAGGCATACAAAGGTAGGTTCATCTCCTTTTAAGGGGAATCGAGTATAATGGTATAAGCCTGCTTGACTGAAAGAAAGACATTTCGATCAGAGACGTAAGTCGGTCATAGTGATCCGGTGGTTCTTCGTGGAAAGGCCATCGCGCAATGGATAAAAGGTACGCCGGGGATAACAGGCTAATGATCCTCTAGAGCCCCTATCGACGGGTTCGTTTGGCACCTCGATGTCGACTCATCACATCCTGGAGCTGGAAAAGGTTCCAAGGGTTCGGCTGTTCGCCGACGAAAGTGGTACGTGAGTTGGGTTTAGAACGTCGTGAGACAGTTTGGTCCCTATCTTCTGTGGGTGTTTGAAAATTCCGAGGACTAGACCTTAGTACGAGAGGACCGGGAAAACTCGATCCCTTGTGTTCCGGTTGTTCCCTAAGGGGCATCGCCGGGTAGCTACATCGAGAAGAGATAATCGACCATTAGGCGAGAAACTCGCCTCTAGTAAAGTTTTCGCAAGGGGGTGGAAGACTACCACTTAGATAGGCGGGAGGTGTAAGAGCCGTGAGGTTTTCAGCTGACCCGTACTAATCCCTAAAGATTAATTATAGTGATTTTGTTTTCAGACTAAAGTTTAACAACTTTTCGGGCGTATAGCTCAGTTGGTTAGAGTGGTGGACTTTTAATCCGAGGGTCTTGGGTTCAACTCCCAATACGCCCAAATATGTTTGGATTAAATTTGCTCGAAGGGGTACGTGTTTTATCAATTATTTTTATAATTAAAGTTGAACACGTACCCCTTCGAGCAACCTAACAATATGCCCTTAATAGGTTAGTGGGGATATAACTCAGTTGGTAGAGTGTGTGCTTTGCAAGCATGAGGTCAAGAGTTCGAGTCTCTTTATCTCCTTAAAATTTTAAGGGAGCATAACTCAGTGGTAGAGTGTGTGCCTTACAAGCACGAAGTCGGGAGTTCGATCCTCTCTGCTCCCATTCTACGGTAATATTTATAAAAATTTTTTTATCGTTAAAGTGTCTCGTTATTTGATTTTTTACCCTTTTAAAAATGTTAGTTCAAGCTGCTAAACTTTTGGGTGCTGGTTTAGCTACTATTGGTTTAGCTGGAGCAGGTGTGGGTATTGGAACCGTATTCGGTGCTCTTGTTTTGGGTACCGCGCGTAATCCTTCTCTGAAAGATGAGTTATTTAGAATTGCTATTTTAGGTTTCGCTTTAACTGAAGCGATTGCCTTATTTGCTTTGATGATGGCTTTCTTGATTCTATTTGCTCTGTAAGAAAATTCTCCAGTTGCAATTATAAAAATATTATTCTAGAGAGATATTGTAGGTTATTTTTTTTTATTAAGGCGGTGTAGTTCAGTGGTTAGAATGTTGGAATCATATCCCAAATGTCAAGGGTTCGAATCCCTTTCCCGTTAAATAAATTTAGTCTGTCAAGAAAAGTTAAATTTTTTATTGCGATTTTGGTGAAATTGGTAGACACGTCAGACTTAAAATCTGTTTCTATTTAAAGAGTATCGGTTCAAATCCGATAAGTCGCAAAATGGCGAGCGTAACTCAGTTGGTTAGAGTGTCAGGTTGTGGCTCTGAAAGACGGGGGTTCAAATCCCCTCGCCCGCCTTGGCTAGATAGTATAAAGGTCTAATGCGGTGGGTTGCAAACCCATAAATGAGGGTTCAAGTCCCTCTCCGGCCTTCTTCAATAGCTCAGTTGGTAGAGCATGTGGCTGTTAACCATAAAGTCGTTGGTTCAAGTCCGACTTGGGGAGATAAAAGATTCCGAATAAAAGCAAATTTGAATTTATATAGTTTGGATAGCTCAGTTGGTAGAGTGAAGGACTGAAAATCCTTAGGTCGTCGGTTCAAGCCCGATTCCAAACAAAAGCAATGCTTGCAAAGATAATCAATAAATTACGTAATGGGTATATGGTGTACCATTTTGGAGTATCTTTTAAGGAAGTACGCTTTTGTACTAAAGTCCTAGATATTTTATGGAAAGAAAACTTAATTAAGGGGTATACAAAAACAAATGAAGGTGTCATTACAGTCCTTCTTAGGTATCATGATGGGTCTCCCATTTGTACTCGGCTTGTTATTATTTCTCGCCCACGTGATCGTATTTATCTTTCTTTATTAGATGTCGCTCGTTTATCAAATGATTTCGGTGTGTTGGTTTTATCAACAACAAAAGGTATTATGACTCATGAACAATGTATACGTAAAGGGGAGGGTGGAGAAATTTTAGCATATGCGTCATGACAATTCCAGTATTTAGATTACCTATAGGTGTTAGGTGTTCAAGTATTAATGGTAAAGTGAGTGTATCAGGGGCTAAAGGAGTTGTAATTTTTGATTCCGTTAGTAACCTTCACAGAAAAGGTAACATGGTTCTTTTTTTACCCTATTTAACACCTTATGAAAGTTCTCTTTTTACTCAAGCTATTTTTGGGGTTGTTTTAGGGTATACTATAGAATTAAAGCTTAAAGGGATTGGCTACAGAGTACGCAAAGAAAAAGAAAAACTTATATTTTCTCTAGGTTACAGTAAGTCTGTTATAATTGATATCCCTGTAGATGTTTCAGTAAATTTAGGTAAAAAAACATTTTTATTAATTTCTGCAAATTTAGGGGTTTTACAAAATTTTGCAAGTAGTATAAGAAGGTATCGTTACCCGGACTCATACAAAGGGGCTGGGGTTTTATATGAAAATGAAATAATAGTGTGTAAGGAAGGTAAAAAAACATAATGGTTAGAACAGAGCATTCTCGTCTTCTTTCTTTTTTAATTGGATCTTCTGGATATTTAGTTCCTCGTCCCTTTAATGAGGATGTTCGAATTTCAAAGACAATGCACCCCTATCTTTTAGGGAAACGTAATATTTATTATTTTTATAATCTTGAAAAAAGTTTATACGGTATACGTGCAACTTTAGAAGTTTTAAAAAAAATAATATTGTCGGAGGGGAAAATTCTTTTTGTTAGTGATTATCCGCTTTTAAAAATTTGTCTTTCTCATCAGCCTGATATAAGTTATATAAAATGGAAACGTAGTTATTTAGTTAAATCAAAAGATGTTGATTTGGTGTTTTTAAGTGATATAGAAAAAGAAAATTTAGTGGAGGCTCATAGAAAATGTCTGTTATTGGTTGGTGTTGGAAGTCCTACTATGAGCAAAGTAACTTATCCTTTTAATTTAAATATTGAGTCACCTTTGTTATCTTCTTGGTTTTTTAGCTTAATTTATATGACTTGTGTTAAAGGTAGTCGTATGAAATCAACAAAAAAAAAACGTGTGTTTTCTAGTCTTTTAGGAAAGGCTCAGTTAAAAGGAGTTAAAAAAGAATCACGAAATGCTCTTAAATTTAAGGGAGAAAGTAATAATAAATAATGCGGTTTAAACACAGATATAAATCTTGTTTATGGTCTAGAACTGATATTTGGGGGGATTTGTTATCTAAAGAGAAAACGTTTCTTCGTCCTAAGTGGGATAGTATTATAGGGGTGTTGGGAAGCCAAAAGCGTCGTCATCGTCCTCTTGCCAATATAAATAGGTACCGTCATCCTTTATGTCATGATTATAATTTTCTTAAACCTCGGGTTCGACCAAATCAAACTTTTAAATACAACCGTATTAGTTTTCGGAATACTTTGTCTATTTTATTATGTATAAGACGTTTTTATGGGGATTTAAGTCACAAAGCGTTTAAAAATTTGTGTAAACCGTTAGTTGCCTTAAAAAATCCATCTCAAAAATTAATTGGGTCTTTAGAAGGACGCCTGGATATTAGTTTATATCGTTTAGGTTTTTTTCATTCAATTTATTACAGTCGACAGGCTATTCTGCACAGTAAGGTGTTAGTAAATGGTAAAAAAATAGGGCATGGTGGGTTTACTCTTCAAAAAGGGGATTTTGTTGAATTTTGTCCGTCACACCGTCAAGCTATTCGAGCTAGATTAGTAGCACGTTATAAACGTTTCCGCTCTTTTCATGTAAAATTGGAGCGTTGGCGATTATCTAATAGGTTTAAGTTTGAACTTCATCTTCAGCCAACACCAAAATGGATACAGACAGATTACTCAAATTTAAGTTTTATTCTTTCAGCAGATGTCTGTGCTCCTGTTATGTACCCTTTTAGAGTAGACGTAGATGAAGCGCTTTGGTCTTCTAAGTATGGTTTTTTATAGTTTTATATTAGTGGGTTATTTTATTAATCCTAGGTATTCTTTACAATTATATTATTGTATTATTTAATTTATTATGTGGCTAACTTTCCTAACTATTTTTTTAAATATTCTTGATCTTGTTATTCCTTTATTAATTTCTGTAGCCTATTTTACCTTAGCGGAGCGTAAAATTATGGCGGGAATTCAAAGAAGACGTGGTCCAAACGTTATTGGTTATATGGGATTACTTCAGCCCCTAGCTGACGGACTTAAACTTTTTGTTAAAGAAACTGTTTTACCCACGAATGCAAATATTGTGCTTTTTGTATTAGCTCCTCTTTGTACTTTTATTTTAAGTTTGATTAGTTGGGCTGTTATACCGTTCAGTTATGGTAATGTTATTGCAGATTCTCAGTTGGGGGGTCTTTATTTTTTAGCTGTTTCTTCTCTTGGTGTTTACGGGGTATTGATCTCAGGTTGGTCAAGTAATTCAAAGTATGCTTTTTTAGGGGCTTTACGTTCCGCGGCGCAGATGGTTTCGTATGAAATTTCAATGGGTATTAGTCTTATTAATGTTTGTTTATGTGTAGGTACCTTAAATTTAACGGAAATAGTAATTGCTCAATTAGATATCTGGCTTGTTTTTCCTTTATTACCAGTTAGTATAATGTTTTTTATAGGGTGTTTGGCTGAAACTAATCGTCATCCTTTTGATTTACCAGAAGCAGAAGCAGAGTTAGTTTCGGGTTATAATGTAGAATATTCAGCTATGGGATTTGCTTTATTTTTTTTAGGTGAATATGCTAATATGTTAGTTATGGGGGGGTTAACTTCTATTTGTTTTTTTGGTGGGTGGTTATCTCCCTTTAATATAGGCATTTTACCTGATGGTATTTGGTTTGGTTTAAAAATATGTTTTTTTGTTATTTTATTTATTGTTATGCGTGCTATTTTGCCCCGTTATCGATATGATCAACTGATGAAGCTTGGTTGGAAATGTTTCTTACCCCTCGCATTAGCGTTATTTTTTGTCTCCGTAGGAATTCTTATGGGATTTGATTGGTTACCCAACTAGCAATTGTTTTTTATACTCTTCATGCAAAGACCAAACTTTTAATTGTATCTCATAAAAAACAATAAAAGGCAACCCTATTAAAGTTTGGCTTAAAACGTCTGGGGGGGTTATAAAAGCTGCGATAGAAAAAGCGGTTATATAAGCTATTCCGCGATATTTAACCCACGTTTGTCTATTAGTATAAATTTGTATAATATTCAGAGTAATTAGGCAAGGAAAGCTAAGAGTTAGCGCTTTGTTTAATTGTTGTAAATGATTTAAATAATCTTGCAGTCTTGGTTCAAAAGTTAAATCTATTGCCGTAAAGTTTTGGGAATAGGTTGAAAAAAGTTCCCAGAATACTTTAACAATTATGGGAAATACAAATATATATAAGCAAGTATAAAATAAAAATGCTGTAATTAAAAGATTAAAAATTGTATTAGCTTCGAAAGCGTATAACCCTGGACGTAAAAAAAGGTACAATTGTGTTAGTGTTATACCGAGACCAAAACTAAAGCTAAAAATAGTACAAATCTGTAGGTAGGTAAAAAAAATTTCAGTTAATCCTGTACTAACAAAGTGTGATAATCCTTTAGGCAAAAAAATAAAAATTAATCCTTGTTTATAGGTATACGTTGTACTAAAGAGAAAAATTGTTCCGAAAATAGCGTAAGCTAGGCGGTATTTAAGTTCTTGTAAATAATATATTGAGGTTTGAAGTCTGTTCATAAAAAAAGAAGAGTCAAGGGAAGATAGTTCAATTGGTAGAACTTTGGTCTCCAAAGCCAAGGGTTGGGGGTTCAAGTCCCTCTCTTTCTGTTTATCTGTCTAAGTCTTAAATAATATGAGAATAAGTTTTTTGCAATTTTTATTTTTATTTTTTCTCGGTCTTCTTTTTTTTGCTGATTTACCACAACTCATTAAGGGGGTGAAGCAAAAAATTAAAGCTTATATAAAAAAGCCTCAGTAAAATTTTTTACTGAGGCTTTTTTAGAAGACGTAGTTAAAAACACTTTGTAGTACGGCGGTTTGTAGTTTAATTGGCAAAACATAGTTCTCATGAAGCTACCAATGTAGGTTCAACCCCTGCCAAACCGAGTTTTGGTGTTTGAGAAATGGAGTCTAGCCAAGCTGGTAAGGCGCCCGTTTTTGGTACGGGGATCGGAGGTTCGAGTCCTTCGACTCCAAAAGCTGAGGTGGTGGAATTGGTATACACGCTGGGTTTAGGTTCCAGTCCTTAACGGGATAGGGGTTCAACTCCCCTCCTTAGTAATGTCAAGGCCAAACATCAATCAATGGTTTAACAAAAGTCAAGGGAAAAAGCAAACAAGAGTGAAGAGTGTAGGTCTTCGCGGATGCCCCCAAAAAAGAGGTGTTTGTTTAAAAGTATTTGTTTGTTCCCCTAAAAAGCCCAATTCTGCCCGACGTAAGGTTGTTAAAGTTCGTTTATCTAATAAAGTCAAATTAACAGCTTATATTCCTGGTCAGGTTCACAGGTTGCAAGAGCACTCACAGGTTTTAGTGCGAGGCGGTAGAATTCCGGACCTTCCTGGGGTTAAATACCGTCTAATTCGAAATAAATTAGATTTAGAGGGATTACCTGGCCGTAAAACCTCCCGTTCGAAATATGGTACAAAAAAAATAGATAAAGGATGCTAGTTACTGATCAGGATTTATTACAACAGCAACAAATGAATGCTTCTGTTAAACATATTAAGGCTAGTTCACACGAACATACACAATCTAGTAAATTTTTAGGTATTAAAAGTGACCCTTTAGTAAAAAAAATGATTAATCTTTTAATGCGCGACGGTAAGCGTTCAAAAGCGGAAAATGTTTTAAATAAAGCTCTTCAATCTCTTGATCGTGATTATCCTGGGCGGGCTATACATATTTTTTATTTAGGTATTCTTGCGGTTAGGCAAGATATAGGTGTTCGTCTTAAACCAAAACCCAAGACACGTCGGAACAAGCAGTCTTTTAATGTCTATTTGCCACGCGTAATATCTCCTATTTGTGGTATTAATCTTGGCATGAGGTCATTGTTAAAAGTAAGTAGAGACCAGTCTATAACCTCTCCTTTATGGGAAAATTTAAGTAAAGAATTACTTAAAGCATCACAAAGTAAAGGGGAGGTTGTTAATAAAAGGTATAGTTTAAATAAGTTGGCTGTTTCTAATAAACGTAGAATTCATTTTGGTGTTCGTTATTGATATTTTAATTTTTAAAAATAAATTATGGATTTTATTCATTTTTTCTTCGTCTCTGCTTTATTGTTTGTTATAGGTGTTGGGGGTGTTATTTTAAACAGAACAAATATTGTTGTTGTTCTTATGTCTTTAGAGCTTGCTCTTCTTTCAGTAAGCTTAAATTTTATTGTTTTTTCTGTATGCTTAGGTGATTTAATGGGTCAAATATTCGCTATTTTTATTCTTATAATCGCAGCTTGTGAATCATCAATAGGGTTAGCTATTATTTTAGTTTATTTTCGAGTTAGGGGTAGTATACGTATTGATCAAGCTTCATTATTGAAGTCTTAATGGGCAGGCTTCCATGGTGAAACTGGTAGACACGGCAGATTCAAAATCTTTTGTCTTTTGACGTGCTGGTTCGAATCCGGCTGGAAGTAGTAAATATGATTAGAACCCAAAGTCTTCTTAAAGTTGTAGATAATTCAGGAGCTAAACTGGTTAAATGCATAAAAGTTAAAAAAAAAAGTGGTAAGGCACATGCTAACGTAGGGGATGTTGTTCTTGTAGCCGTTCAGAGCCTTCGACCCCGCTATGGTAGAAGGGTTAGATTAAAAATGAATAAGTCGGAAGTCCATCATGGTGTTATTGTACAAACACGTAGACTTTTTCGAAATAAGGCTGGCGTAGGTGTTTCGTTTGCGTCCAATTCAGTAGCTCTTATTACCCCACAGCAAAAACCTATTGGAACTCGAATATCAGCTATATTGCCGAGTAGATTAAGGGGGTTGAAATGGTCCAAATTAGCTGCTATGGCTAAAAAAATTATATAATTGTCTCTATGCATCCTTTTGAAAAACACTATTCCGAGGTTGTGAAAAAAGATTTAATTCTTAGTGAAAACATCTCAACGGTTTCTTTGTTACCAGGTCCAAAAAAAATATCTATTTGTTTAGGTGGGGAAAGTTCAGATGAAAATTATGTGGTTGCGTGTCTTGGCGCTTTGAACATTGTTGGAGGCCAAAAGCCTTATTTTATACAGCAAAATCCTTCTCAACAAAGAAACAGTGGCCCAAGAGAGGGGGTAGGGGGTAAAGTTACTTTGAGGCGAGAGTCTATGTACCTTTTTTATTATAAATTATTATTTCATGTGTTGCCACGTGTACGTCAATTTGAAGGTTTACGAGCACCCGCTCATAAAAATATATATTGTTTTGTTTTAAAAGATATTTTTTCTTTTGAGGAATTGGTACCATTATTTCCTTATTTTGAAGAGGTTGGTTCTCTTCAATGTCAATTTCATTTTACAACAAAAGATAAATCTGAGACTAATGTTTTAGGGCATGGTTTACAGGTTTGCTTTTTTTCTAGTGGAAAATAGGAAAAGCGGAAGTAACTCAATTGGTAGAGTGTAAGCTTGCCAAGCTTAAAGCTGAGGGTTCAAATCCCTTTTTTCGCTTTGGTTTTTAATTATACAGTTGCGATAGTGTCGTATTTATATGGCTTTTAGTTGTATTGTAGGTAATAAAAAAGGAATAGCTCGGACTTTATTAATCTTTATTTATATCGTTGTATTTAATTAAAAGAAGGCTAAGTGCTTTTTTTTTAAGAGTTTCTGTATTACTTTTTTCTAAAAATTTAATAGAGTACCATTTTTTATCTATAGATATACCTAGGCAATCGAGTTTCGAAGCGATTTCAGGCACGTTGTCCTGCAAGTCTTGTAACGTTTCATATATTATCATGACAATTGGGCATCCTATACCAAGTTTGGGGGGGTTAAGATACAGGGGTACAGAGTATAATTTTGCATTTTTCAATGATACTCGTATTTTTGATATTTGAGAAGATTTTAAATTACTACCATTAAACAATGCAAAAGTTCGTTGTTCTGGTAAAAAAAATCTTTTTTTTCGGAGATGTCTTTTTCTAGGGGTAAACATAGCTTATAATTGATAAATTTTAACCTTTAGTGGGAGCTTATTAGCTCCTGAGTGTAAAGCTGGTATACCTTGCTCATCATCGATACCATATAGTAAAAATAAAGTTTGTCCAGCAGATATCGAGGCAATCCAATGATCAACTTTCCCTTTTCCTTTTCCCATACGGGCCGCGGAAGCTTTACGGCTTATAGCAATGTCCGGGAAAATAAGAATTTCAAGTTTACCTTCTCTTTTAACTTTACGTCTAATATTTTGTCGGGCTGATTCGATTTGACGCCCGTTTAAATAACCTGAGCCCATTGCAATTACAGCAAAACAGGTTAATTCTGTTAGCTTATGGGTTTTACCTGATGTATTAGGTAATCCTCGGGGTTTAAAGTATTTTCGGTATTTTGTTTTTTTAGGTTGCATTATCGTTTTTGTTCCAGTTACATATCCAAATTTTTAATCCTACGCTCCCATAACCAGTTTGTGTTTGTGCATATTCTGCTTGTATATTTTTACTTAACTGACTAATAGGCATTTGTCCCATTTGATATTTCCACACCCTGCTTCTCCCTTTTGCTTTGTGAGTAAATCTCCCCTTTATTTGTATTTTTAACCCTTGTATTTCTTTGTATTCTTGTAAGGCTTGGAATCCTTGCTTAATATATGCTAAAAATTGGTAATGTCTTTTTCTTCTTTGTCTTGAGCATATATTTTGTTTTAAAAACCTAGCCAGGCTTGTGGCGCTTGCTTTATTTTTTATAAGTAAATACATCAGTTGCATACCATATCGGGCATAATCATACCTTATATGGTTAAAACTTTTAGTAAAATAAGCCATTTGTCTTCGGGCGGGTTTAGGTACCGACCTCATATAAGTTTTTACTCTATTAATTCGTAACGTGACTTTTTTAGTACCCGTAAATTTTTGTATTAATTTAACAGCACTTTGCAGTCGACACGCTACTACAGTCCAAGATTGTTTTTTGCTGATTATTTTATTTTCTTTATAACGTCTAGATTTTAAACGTCGTTTTGAACGAAAGTGTAGGTGTATAAGATCAGCTTCTACAAGAATTAGTCCAAGATGCCGATTAACTTGTATTTTATCAAGATAGTGTGTTGTTCCTAAACAACAAGATTCTATTAGTTTTTGAATCATGGTTAAAATAAAAAAAAATCGTGGTTCGTCCCAGTGTGTACATCCTTGATAAAGGTTATTTTCTGGTCTTAAAATAGTAGGATGAGCTTTTTGTGCCATTTATTTTTTTTTTATTGTATTATTTTTTTTTTTTTGCTACAAAATTTTTTCGTGTCGTTACAAACTCTCCTAATTTATGTCCAACCATTTCAGGTTTAATTTTGCGACTAATCATGTCTTTTCCATTGTATATTTGTAATTTCAAACCAACAGCAGCTGGATAAATAGTAGAACGTCTGGACCATGTAGGTTTTTTTTCATGTTGTGGGGTTAATCTTTTTAACAGACTTTTATCTATAAATGGTGTTTTCCAATTAGATCTTGACATTTGGTTTTGGTTGGATCCTACTAGTACGGGTAGAGGGCCCTTTTGTTGGTTTGCCCCATGGAGTTACAGACGAGCGTCCACCTGATGTTTTCCCCTCCCCACCACCATGTGGGTGGTCTATTGGGTTCATGGCTACTCCGCGAACAGTGGGGCGCCTCCCCAACCACCTGGATTGACCGGCTTTTTTAAGCTTTGTAAACTTTGAATCTGGGTTGCTAACTACACCGTTGGTTGCTATTGTTTTTATATCGAACCAACGGTATTGCCCGGATTTTAAACGAATTTTAGCTAATGTTTTAGTCCTTTTTAAAATACGACCAAACGCACCTGGCGCTCTTAAAATTTTCCCATCTTTTCCAGGGGATAAGCTCAAGTTATAAATGAGACTTCCTGTTAGTATGTTTTGTAAAATTTTACTGTGTCCATTTTGAAGACCACTACGTGTTGAGTTTGACCGTATAACATCTCCTTTTTTTATTTTTGTAGGTGCTATTATATAATTGTGTTTTTTAGTATCTGGATTAAAAATTCGTGCTAAAAGGGCGGATCTGTTCGGATCATATTCTAAACCTATGACTATTCCTTGGGTTGATTTCCGCTTTAGGTCAATATCTCTATATAGTCGGGAATGTCCCCCACCACGATGCCATGCGGTTATATGTCCTTTATTATTTCGTCCGGTTGATCGCTTATATGCTTGCCTTTGCGATTTTAAGGGAGGAGTGATAAAAATTGGGTTATTTTGTTTCATATAATATATTAAAAACCTAGTTATGCCTTTTATTATCGGTACCCCTATTCCAGAAGACAAAGTATTGGTGCAGTCTATATCTCACATATATGGTATAGGTTTGTCTCAATCTAAAATTTTATGCAAAAAAGCTGGTTTTGGTTCTGATTCACGTGGGAGTCACGTTACTTTTCTCAAAGGAAAGAATTTAGAAAACTTAGCGGAGGCTACCCCTCTTCCTTTAGGTGCCGATCTTAGGCGTTTTAAAAATGATAAGATTCGGCGTTTGTGTGTTTTGTCGACATATCGTGGGTTACGGCATCGTAAAGGTCTGCCGGTTAGGGGTCAACGTACCCATACAAATGCAAAAAAACGGCAATTATTAAAGCTTAATGTTAGTTAAAATTGATAACATAAACTTACTATCTAATCCTGTTAAACTATCAGCAGTAAGTTCAGTAATAGAAGGAGTTTCAGCTATTTCTACTAAATTTCTATCTAAGCAAACACAAGAAAAAAAAGGTATTATCATTATAAAATCAACAAAAAGAAATGTGTTTTGTACTTTAATGGACACTGCTGAAAAAAAAGTAAAGACTAGTTGTTCTTTAAGGGTCCCTTCTTATGTTAATGAGTATAATGAGCGGGAAAATCTTTATACACGTGGGTTACTTTTAGGTAATTTATTTGGGGATAAAGCTATCAGGTTAGGTTATACAGAATTTGCAATTTATTTGGGGTCTGGTATTAACAAAGGACGGAGAGGGGTTGTAAGAGGGCTTAGTAAAAAAGGAGTTAAAATTACTTTTTTGTATCTAGGTACACGAGCCCCTCATAATGGGTGTCGTCCTGTTAAAGTTCGTCGTAAAAAATTTCGTACAAAACCTAAAACATCAAGGTAAAATTAAATTGTGAAGGAGTGACTGAGCGGTTAATAGTGGCAGATTGTAAATCTGTTGGTTTTTCCATCGTAGGTTCGAATCCTACCTCCTTCTTGTTCATTTTAATGAAAGCTAAAGCTAAAATGGTTCAACGGCATCCATTTCATTTAGTTGACCCTAGTCCCTGGCCTTTAGTGGCTGCTTTAGGTGGCTTAAGTTTAACTTTTGGTGGAGTGTTATTTATGCATAACTATAAAGGGGGGGGAGAATTACTTTGTTTAGGGGTTTTTACTATTTTATATGTTATGTTTACTTGGTGGAGAGATGTTGTTCGGGAAGGGTTATTTGAAGGTCAACATACATCATCGGTTCAGCAAGGACTACGTATGGGTATGATACTTTTTATTGTATCTGAAATTATGTTTTTTTTTGCTTTTTTTTGGGCTTTTTTTACTTCATCAATTTCTCCTGTTTTTAATATTGGTGGTGTTTGGCCTCCTGCGGGGATAGATGCTATTAGTCCATGGGGTTTACCATTTTTAAATACTATTTTATTGCTTTCTTCTGGGGCAAGTGTAACATGGGCTCATCATGCTATTGTTGCTGGTTTTAAAAAAGAAGCTTTACAAGGTTTAGGGGTAACATTAGCGTTTGCAATTGCCTTTACAGGTATGCAGGGTGTTGAATATATGCATGCTCCTTTTGGCATGTCGGACGGGGTATATGGTTCTGTATTTTACATGGCTACAGGTTTTCATGGGTTTCACGTTATTATTGGAACTATATTTTTAGCTATTTGTACTCTACGGCTGTATTGGGATCACTTTAGTCGTCAACACCATTTTGGTTTCGAGGCTGCTGCGTGGTATTGGCATTTTGTTGATGTTGTGTGGTTATTCCTTTTCCTCACTATTTATTGGTGGGGGTTTAATGTAATCATCTAGTTTTATTTAATGGGAAAGGCTAAAAGATACAGTGAAGCTGATTTAGCCGATTTTTATTCAGTAAGTCCTGTGTTTAAGAAATATTCTCAGCTTCACCTCTGGTCAGAGAATTTTAGTGAGTACTATAATCTTAAATATTGTGAGGTTTATCTTTCTCAATATATTTTTGGATGCACTCAAAAATATATTTTAGAATATTTTAGTAAGTCTTTTTTATTAACTATTCAAAACAGTCCAAACTTTTTGAAGTTTATAAAATCAGGTTTTTTCAAGTATATTAATGATCATTTTTTATTATTGTTCCAAAACAACTATTTTTTTTGTTTTGAGGAACCTCATGAAGAAGTAGAAATTTTTGTAGAAGAATATTTTCAAAGATATATTCAAAATTTTTTTGAGCGCGATTTGTTGATGTGTCTTATCACATGTATTAACAACAGAGTACCCAAATCTTTTGATGTGTATTTAAATATTCGTATTAAATCTTTTTATAAGGATCTTCTGTTTCGTGAGTCAAATATCAAGCCTTTGTCCAACCCAGTGGTACTTATAAATTTTACAGAAAGTAAAAGGTGCGAGTATCATTACTTGGGGTTTGCTGATTATAAAAAGAAAAAATCTTTTTGTAGGTTCGCAATTAATACTATTATTAAAAGGGAATGCTCATATCCATTTTTAGTATATTTCAGTTATAAAATTTATAAATCCTTAAATACAAGTAAAGAGGTATCAGGTGTTATAAAATCAAGTTTTCTAAGTTTTTTTTTAGAGGATACGATGTATAATTGGGGTCATTTAATAATTAATAGCTATAACAAGACATATCCACAAACTTTTAATTATCTTTTAATTTCGGTCTATAAAACTTCTGGGGTGTATAAATATTTTACACCTTATAAAAAGGTAGAATATTATTTAAAAGTTTATTCTTTGTTATTGCTTAGATATATTTGGTGTTTTTATACTTTTACTAAATGTATTTATAAATTACCTAATAAACTTTCTTTTAATGCTATAATAAAAGGCAATGATATTTGTAACGAGGACTTTCAGGTTTTGTTGTGGTCGTCTAAGGTTTTAGTCCGTTATTATAAGAAAAAAAATGATATAGGTATTTACCGTGAAAGTACTAATGTTTTTTAGAGCGAAAAGTGACTTTATATAAAACCATTTTAGGTTACTATTAAGGGTCTCTCAAAATGGGGTGATTATAGCCGATAATAAATTTTTATATTGTAATTCATTTATAAGGATGTTTTTACTGTTTCTGGTTCTAAAAAAGTTTAGAATATTTAACATATTTTGAGAGTTTCGTTTTTTGAATATGAAAAAAACATTTATGGTATTTTATAAAGAAATTTTTCCTCAAGTTCCGTGGTAATAATTTGATACCGTTTAAGGTGTCTTTCCAACGGATTAACTAAAGGTCTTATAAATAAACTTTTTTATATCTTTTAACAGTTTGATAGCTAACTATTTAGCTTATATTATTTTTTATCTATACATGTTTTACAGCCCATTAGAACAATTTCAAATACTTCCTCTTTTAAGTCTCGGTGTTGGTTTATTTGATTTTTCAATGACTAACGCAATGGTAACAACATGCGTTGGTTTAGCTTTTTTTGTTTTTATTTATTATTGTCTTTCAGTCTATGGATTAAGTTGTTTCCCAACTAGATGGCAATTAGTTTTAGAGAGTCTGTATTTAAGTACTGCAGGTCTTGTATGGGATAGTGTTGGTCAACAGGGTCAAAAATATTTTCCTTTTTTATTTGTCATTTTTAGTTTTATTTTGATATCTAATGTTTCAGGACTTGTACCATATTCTTTTACTATAACAAGTCATCTTATCCAGACAATGGTTTTGGCTTTGACAGTATTTATTGGTGTTATGATTATTTGTGCTTCTAAACATGGTTTTCACATGTTAAGTTTATTTTTGCCTGGTGGAACTTCTATGGTTTTAGCTTTTTTATTAGTTCCTATAGAAATAGTTTCGTACGTGTTTAAACCTCTTAGTTTGGCTGTTCGTCTTTTTGCTAATATGATGGCAGGTCATACATTACTAAAAGTAATTGCCGGATTTGCATGGGCTATGATGGGTAGTGGGGGGTTGCTATTAGTTGCTCATATCGTACCATTAGCGGTACTAGTTATTCTTTTTGGACTTGAGCTCGCCGTTGCTTTAATTCAAGCTTATGTTTTCACAATTTTAAGTTGTATTTATATAAACGACGCAATTGTTCTTCATTAATAGTGGCAAAGGATGTTAGTTTAAACTAACATCCTTTGATGTCTAATCTATTTAAAAAAAAATAATAGAGTGTAAAGTTTAAATAATTCTTTTTTAATTTTTATCTCTAAGCATTTTTAGCTCAGTGGATAGAGCATCGGTCTTCTAAATCGTGGGTCGTAGGTTCGAATCCTATAAAATGTAACGCATGAAATTCGCTTTAATATTCCAAAATGACACCGCGGCTTTTTTGCCTGAGTTGTTTCTTGCCATCGCTATATTAGTTGTTTTATTACATGGTAGTTTTTTAGGGGTATCCGCCGCTTCCCTTTATACTTACCTTACTCCAAGTATGGTTAGGTTAACATCAACTATATTGTTTGTAAGTTTACTTTTAGTGCTTAACAATCCTGTTGAATCTCAAACTTTGTGGAATTCTGTTTTTGTCACTGATAATATAGGTACTTGGTCTAAAGCAATTGTTTTTTTGGGTCTTATTTTTTGTGTGGCAGTAAGCGAATCTTATATGTTTTCAGCTCGTTTTAGAGCTTATGAGTTTTTTGTTTTTGTTATTGGTATTGGTTTAAGTTTATGTTTATTGATTTCTTCATACGACCTTCTTTCTATTTATTTAAGTATGGAATTTTTGTCGCTTATTTTTTATGTGTTAGCGGCGTGGAAAAAGAATTCGTATTTTTCTGCTGAGGCTGGGTTAAAATATTTTATTTTAGGGTCTGTTGCCTCTATATTTTTTTTGTTTGGAGCGTCTTTAATTTATTTTTCTATGGGTACCACTAATTTAGGTTCGTTAACTTTGTTAACAGAGAATTTAACAACGTCATCCCCTTTTATATATTTGGGTCTTATATGTGTGGTTTCTGCTTTATTGTTTAAAATAGGTGCCGCACCTTACCATATGTGGATAGCGGATGTTTATGAGGGGGCCCCCACTCTAGTGGGTTTTATTTTTGCTGTTATACCTAAATTTGCTTTTTTTGTTGTGATATTGCGCCTATCATTTACAAGTTTTTGGTCCTTTTTTCCGAGTTTATGGGAAAACTTTTTTTGTATCTGTGGCCTTCTTAGTCTTTTTATTGGTTGTATTTGTGGTTTAGGGGAAACAAAAATAAAGCGCCTTCTTGCCTTCAGTAGTGTAGGTCATGTAGGTTTTTTATGCCTTGGGTTAGCTAGTGGTAATATAGAGGGAATACAAGCAGTCTTATTTTATCTTTCTATTTATATGCTTACAGCAGCCTTTTTGTGGGTTTATATAGTGCATCTGGATTTATCTTCTACTTCTGGAAGTACTCTTTTAACGTTTTCAGATTCTATAGGATTGGTTCGATCAAATCCACTTATGGGGTTCGGGGTTGCATTAATGATTTTTTCTTTAGCCGGGATACCCCCTTTTGGTGGCTTTTTTGCTAAATTAAATATTTTTGTGAGTTTGGTAGATTCTTCGCTTTATATTGTATCTATTTTTGTTGTTATTACTAGTGTTATTTCAGCTTTTTATTATATACGGTTAATCAAAATTTTCTATTTTGAGAAGAATAAAAATTGGTTTTTTTTTACACCCTTATCAAAAGGTGCATCTATGGTTCTAGTGTTAAGCGGCTTTACTATTATCTTTTTTATGCTTAGCCCGAATATTTTTTATCTATTAACATACAAGGTAGGACTAGGTCTTATGTTTTAATAATTAGCTAATGTCTTTTACTACACATTCTAAACCTTTATCGCAATTATGGTCTCCATCGGTTATTAGCTCGTCATTGAGTGGTTTCTCTTCTAGGTGGTTATTTTCCACCAACCATAAAGATATTGGTACATTGTATTTAATCTTTGGAGGTTTTTCAGGTGTTCTTGGAACAGCAATGTCTGTTCTTATTCGTTTGCAATTGGCCAGTCCTGGAAATCAATTTTTAGGGGGTAATCACCAATTATACAATGTTATTGTAACTGCGCATGCTTTCTTAATGATTTTTTTTATGGTTATGCCAATTCTTATTGGTGGGTTTGGAAATTGGTTTGTACCTTTAATGATTGGTGCTCCTGATATGGCTTTTCCCCGTATGAATAACATTAGTTTTTGGTTACTACCTCCCTCTTTAATTTTGCTTCTAGCGTCCTCGTTGGTAGAATCTGGAGCTGGTACAGGTTGGACAGTGTACCCACCTCTTAGTGGTATTCAGGCACACTCAGGACCTTCTGTTGACTTAGCTATATTTAGTCTTCATCTTTCGGGTGCTGCTTCTATTTTAGGGGCTATAAACTTTATTACAACAATTTTTAATATGAGAGCACCCGGTATGACGATGGATAGATTGCCCCTTTTTGTATGGTCTGTCTTAATAACAGCGTTCTTATTACTGTTATCACTTCCTGTTTTAGCAGGTGGTATTACAATGCTATTAACAGATAGGAATTTTAATACTACTTTTTTTGATCCGGCCGGTGGTGGTGATCCGGTATTGTATCAGCATTTATTTTGGTTTTTTGGCCATCCTGAAGTTTATATTTTAATTTTACCTGGATTTGGTATTGTTAGTCATATACTATCTACTTTTGCTAGAAAACCTGTATTTGGGTATTTAGGTATGGTTTATGCTATGCTTTCAATTGGTATCCTTGGTTTTATTGTATGGGCTCATCACATGTTTACCGTAGGTTTGGACATCGACACAAGAGCTTATTTTACAGCTGCTACGATGATTATTGCGGTGCCTACAGGTATTAAAATTTTCAGTTGGATTGCTACTTTATGGGGTGGTTCTATTCGTTTAAAAACCCCCATGCTATTCTCAATTGGTTTTCTTTTCCTCTTTACTATAGGGGGGTTAACTGGGGTTGTTTTAGCTAATTCTGGGGTTGATATTGCTTTACATGATACATATTATGTGGTAGCCCATTTTCATTATGTATTAAGTATGGGAGCGGCTTTTACAATGTTTGCAGCTTTTTATTTTTGGATAGGTAAAATGACAGGTTTAGCTTACCCGGAAATTTTAGGTCAAATCCATTTTTGGCTTATGTTTTTGGGTGTGAATTTGACTTTTTTCCCAATGCATTTCTTAGGGCTTGCTGGTATGCCACGACGTATACCAGATTATCCTGATTCTTATGCTGGATGGAATGGTTTAGCCTCTTTTGGGTCAATTTTATCATCTATTGCGTCATTATTTTTTTTCTTTGTTGTGTACATTACCCTTACACGAGGATCTGTTGAAGAATCAAATCCTTGGGTAAAAGGTAGAGGTCTTGCTTTTCCCGTATTGCCTCGTAGATCCTCAAAAGTAGGTAATAAATAAGTATTAGTTATTTTGTTAAAATTGTAAACAGCAATTTAAATAAACGTTATAGAGTGTGTTAAGGTGGTTGTGTCAGGGCTTGTAACTCAGCGGTAGAGTGTACGCCTGATAAGCGTAAAGTCGATCGTTCAACTCGATCCAGGCCCAATTTATATTTATTTTATAAAATATTAAATAAACTATAGTGTGTATAACAAGTCCTTTTCGTCTAATGGTTAGGACGTTGCCTTTTCACGGCGAAAATACGGGTTCAATTCCCGTAAAGGATTAATTGGTATAAGAGTTATTTTTATTGATTTTAAATAAAATGTTCAGTTCTTTGATTGTATATGCTACAAGTCTTACGAGGCTTGTACCTGTTCAAACTTTTCAGGTGTTTGGGCATGAGATTGTTATTAGCGTATCCAAAAAATATTTGTTGGCTACATTAACTTTTTTACACCATCATAGTAATGGTAATTTTCAAATGCTGACTTCGATTTCAGGTGTAGATTATCCGGAGAGGGAAGAACGTTTTGAAATTGTCTATGACCTTTTAAATGTAAGGTCTAATTGTAGACTTCGAATTAAAACACACACTGATGAAATAAATCCCTTACCGTCTGTGGTAAGTCTTTTCCCGTCAGCAAATTGGTGGGAACGTGAAATTTGGGATTTATTTGGGGTTTTTTTCTCAAACCACCCAGATTTACGTCGTATTTTAACAGACTATGGTTTTGAAGGTCATCCGTTACGAAAAGATTTTCCTTTAAGCGGGTACTTTGAATTACGTTATGATGAAGATCAGCGAGTTGTTGTTTGTGAAGCGATTGAGTTAAGTCAGGAGTTTCGTTCATTTAATTTTCATGTACCCTGGTCACAAAATAATTTAATAAGTTGATGTCGAGGTTTAATGTAAATGCTATACTTAGTTGGGTAGATTCTCATATTATTGATTACCCAACGGCGATGAATTTAAATTATAATTGGAGTTTCGGTTCAACCGCGGGGTTTTGTTTGGTTATTCAAATTCTTAGTGGAGCTTTTTTAGCAATGCATTATGCAGGGGAAACCCATTATGCTTTTTCAAGTGTTGAGCATATTATGCGTGATGTTAAAAGTGGTTGGCTAATTCGTTATATGCATGCTAATGGAGCTTCTTTTTTTTTCATTGTTGTTTACGCTCATATTTTTAGAGGGTTGTATTATGGTTCTTATATGGAGCCTCGGCAACAATTATGGTGGTCCGGGGGGGTTATTTATGTTTTAATGATGGCAACAGCTTTTATTGGTTATGTTTTACCCTGGGGTCAAATGAGTTTTTGGGGTGCTACTGTTATCACAAGTTTATTTTCCATTTTCCCCTTTATAGGTAAAGAAGTTGTTATGTGGTTATGGGGGGGGTTTACTGTCGGTAATCCGACTTTAAATCGTTTTTTTAGTTTACACTATTTATTACCTTTTATTATCGCTGGTTTGGTTTTTGTTCACTTAGGCTTGTTGCATAAAGATGGTTCTAATAACCCTCTAGGTATTAAAACAAAAACAGCAAATATAAACTTTTACCCATATATTTATGTAAAAGATTTAGTAGCTTTTTTTGTTTTAATGTCCATGTTATCTATTGTCATATTTTATTTTCCTAATAGCTTAGGAGATCCTGATAATTATTTAGAGGCTGACCCTTATGGGACTCCAGCGCATATTGTTCCTGAATGGTATTTTTTACCTTTTTATGCTATTTTACGGGTAATTCCAAACAAAGTTGGGGGGATTCTTACTATGGGTGGGGCGATAGCTATAATTTTCATATACCCGCTTTTGAATACATCTATACTACGTAGTGGTAATTTCCGGCCAATTTATGCTGTAGTTTTTTGGCTTTTTGTTGCTGATTTTTGCTTATTGGCCTGGTCAGGAACTACCCCAGTAGATGATTATTTTAAAATAGTTGGAGCTGTTGTGTCTATAGGGTATTTTGCTTTTTTTGTTTTTGGTGGGTTATTTGTCGGTTGGTTGGAAAAAATGCTTGCTGTTCGGGTATTAAATATGCGCTCCCTTAAAAGGAAGTAATAATAAAAAGGTATTGGGGATAAAATGTTGGTTTTTGTTTAATTGTGCTCAGATCATGAAATTTTCACATAAAAATATCATTAGAATAACTTCAATTGTTTTTTTTTCCTTGTACTACTATTCCGTTGGGAGTATGGATGCTTCGCATCCATGGCAAGTGGGTTTTCAAGACCCTGCAACCCCAATAATGGAAGGTATCATTTTTTTTAATGGTTTGTTAATGACCTTTATGCTATTTATTGCTTGTCTTGTAGGTTGGTTACTCTATAAATCTTTAACGTTATTTAACGAAGCAGATCATAAAGATGCTGTAGGCTTTAATCATTCAACATTACTTGAAGTCGTTTGGACAATTATCCCAGCAGGAATATTAATGGTCATTAGTGTACCCTCATACAATTTATTGTATGCAATGGACGAGGTTATAGATCCTAGCCTTACTATAAAAGTTGTTGGTCACCAGTGGTATTGGTCATATGAGTGCTCTGATTTTGAAGTATCACCCGCCCTTAAAAAAGATGGGTTAAGTCAGGTTGAAATGAGTTATAAGGCTTTAAAAGATATGGCTGATTTGATAGAGTATAGCCGTGTAGAGGTGGCTAAAGGTGAAAAACAAACTCAAATCGGCATAGTTAAAGAGTTTTTGGAGTCATTTGAAAAAGATATGGAAGATGTACCCCAAGGTGCCGTTGATATGTTGTCTCGCCGCTTAGAATGGCTAGTTATAAATATTTTAGGTAATGAGGGCCGCAAAGAATTTTACGGACCGTTAGAATCACATTTAACAGGGGAAATGGTATCTGTTTTATCTGGAGTTAAAGAACAGTTATCAGAAGGCTCACTAATTAAAGAACAGCAAGATTTAGTCATTAAAGCTTTAAAAATTTTTAAACAATACATAAGGATTGTTAATGAAACTGAGCTTACGGCAAAAACAATGGATTTATTTAAGGCTTTAGATGAAATTAAACCAGGTAAAGGCAACACACCTTCAAGTGATGGTAGTTCTGGAGGTTTAGATTCCAATACAGGGTCTATTGTTGAGGAATTAAATAAAGTGGATGAGGCTAGTTATAAATGGTTAGAACTTAGATCAGCTGAAAATTTCTATGAAGGGGCTGAGACGGAATTAAGTAGAGCTTTAACACAAGTTTTTGAGGCAGAGTGTGTGTGTCTTAGAGCACTTGCACGTGGTGAGATAAAAATACCTATAGAGGAAATGATGGCTAATTTAGATGAAGGCAGAATAAGACTTGACAAAGCCTTAGTAGAAGCAGAAATTGCTGAAAATAATTTAATCGATACTCAGTTAATTGCCCATCAATTAAGATTGACTAGACCTGAAAGAGAGGGCTATAGTAGTGAGTTTGAGTGGGATACTGCTAATGTCGGGTTTAAGTTTTCTGATGCGGAATTAGAAAATGCAAAAATGGAGCTGAATAATGCTAAAGCTAGTGCCAAATGGGCAAAAATTGATTTGCTTGCCTCACAAGTTAACGCGTTAACTGCAGAGTATTTTCAAGCAGATGCTGAATGGGCTTCAAAAGATCCAGCTATAACGCGTAGTAAGGTACTACTTAAAGATGGTTATGACGGCTGGAATGAAAAATTAAAGTCAGAGTCAAAAAAGATTTTGGATAATCACGAGCTTAAGTTTATGCTTGCTCACGAAGAGTTAAAAAGTGTTAATACAATTTTAGATAAATTTCAATCTGGATTGACTGAAGAAGAGTTGAGTAAGTGTAACTCAATTGCGGATAGGGCAGAGGCTGAATTTATGTCTCTAGAAAAACAAGAAATATCAGTTGCAGAGGAATTTGAAAAAGGTAAAGATATTTTAGCAAATGCCAAAGAGGAACTGAGCAATTATAAAGCAGTATCAAATAGAGCTGATATTCGGTTAGAACGGTCTCAAATTGCGTTTGATAAATTAAAGGCAGTGTCAAACAGAGCAGAAGCGGTTTCAAAAGGTGCTGAGTCCTTTTACACTACTTCTAAAGAAAAATTGACTGGCCTTGAGTTAGGGTCTAGTTCTATTGCACCTAATATGATGTTGGACAGCCTTGTTGAAAAATATGGTAGTGTAAAGTCTGAATTTGATAAAGCAGTTTTTGTGGTAAACACAGCTAAATTAGATTTAGAGACCGCTAAAGAAAGGTTAGAAGTTGTTAAAGGTTATGTCATCAATACAGAGAAAAGACTCGATGACACCCCAGTTATTTACGAGTTACCTAAAGTAACAGACAAGCCTAAGGAATATTTTGACAACTTTTTATGGGAAATACATAATGAAGACCTTTTAACAGTAAAGGCCCAGTTAAAAGGCTCTGAAGCTGTGTTAACAGAGTCGAAAATAGCTTTGTTTAATGCGGAACAAGCCTTGACTGAATCTTTTATTAAATTAATTGAAGTAGAGTTAAAAAAGGGCAAAGCTTTGATAAATTTTTTAAAATTTGACGTGGATTCTAGTTTGGACCTCACTCTAAAAGAAAAATTATTAGATGCTGAGACATATATTGGAGATCTTCAACTAAATTTAGGTAATACTGTTCGGGAAAAGGTAATATCTATGCTAGATGTTGAAAATTCTGATTGTCTTAAAGTTATACTTGATATGGTAGATAATGATCTATCCAAAGCATCTTCTATTTCAGGAGCGGTTAGACCAACATTTATTAATGAAATATCTAATTGTGATAGTTCAGAATTGATTGAATCCGCGGTAGATTCTGCTTGGGTAAAAACACTTAAAGTGGATGTAAGTGCTGCTATTTTAGATTATAAAGAGGCTTCACGTATACTAAGTCATGCTCGCAAAATATTAGACAAAACTGAATCTGATCTTTCGGTGACTTCTGAGTTTAGCGAAAATAACTCTATAGATAGCCTTTTCGCTCTTCAAAGAGCAACAGATGATAGTTTAGAAAATACGTCGAATGATATTAAAAAAGCCTTAGTATTTTCCTCAGCAATTGACGCTATTCTTGACCCTGGAAGTTTACAAGCAAAATCTTCTTGTGCGATATTAAAAGCAAAAGCAGAATTAGCGAATGTGAAATGGTTTGCAGCAAGAGTATCAAGAAGTTTGGATACTCCTATGCAGGAGGCAGTTAAACCTTTCAATCGTCAATTTTCTGATGTTTCAGTAATTGAATCTAACAGTGCTCTGGTGAGTGATGATGGCTTAAATGGTGCCGACGCTTCTGGTGAGGATGGTAATTCAGGAAATAAAAAATCCAAAGAAGAGATAAAAGAGATGTTGTCCAAATTAGAAAGTAGAGAAATTGATTATAGCCATATAGGTTTACGTGGTGAAGTTTTGCAAACACTTAAAGAATTAATTGAAACTGTAGACCAAAACACTGCGGATGATATTAAAAATATGTTGTATGAAGCTTTGCTTTTAATTACTACTGAAGAGGGTGAAAAAAATAAATCTTTAAAAACCCAAATTACTATGATTCATGATTTAATTGAGCATCATAGAGACAAAGATGTTGAAGAAGGTATAACAGAAAGACAACGTATAAATTTTGATTCATACCTTATTGCGGATGATGATTTAGTTATTCCCGAAGTATCAAGTACCGGAAAAGCTGGCAAAGTTTTCCGTCTTCTTGAGGTTGACAACCGTCTAGTTGTACCAACTAACACTCATATCCGTGTTCTTGTCACATCTGCTGATGTTCTTCATTCTTGGGCAGTACCAAGTTTAGGAGTTAAAGTAGACGCGTGTCCAGGTAGATTAAACCAAGTTTTCCTTTTTATTAAAAGAGAGGGGGTTTTTTACGGTCAATGTAGTGAACTTTGTGGTGTTAACCACGGTTTTATGCCTATTGTAGTTCAAGCGGTTAACCAAGACGAGTATCTAACTTGGGTTGGTAAAAGATTATGCTCTTAACTTTTTTATTCTTTCTTCTTCTTTTAGGGATTGTTGGTTTAATTTTTATTCCTTCTAGTCAAAAGTTAATTATGCGACAATTTGCTCTCGGTATTACGTCGGCGGTTTTTGTCTCTTCATTGTTTTTGTGGTTAGGTTTTGATCACTCGACACCTAAATTTCAATTTGTTGTTGATAGCTTGTGGCTACCTATAGCCAATATTAATTTAATTTTAGGTGTTGATGGGATTTCTCTTTTTTTTGTTATTTTGACAACATTAATTTTCCCCCTATGTTTATTGGCTTCGTGGTCTTTTGATAAAGGGGAAGTTAAAACTTATTTAATAAGTTTTTTAAGTATGGAACTTGTGTTACTTTTAGTCTTTACTAATTTAGACTTATTATTTTTTTATATATTTTTCGAGGCTGTCTTGATACCTATGTTTTTAGTTATTGGTATATATGGATCACGTGAAAGAAAAATACGGGCAGCTTATATGTTTTTTTTGTATACCCTACTAGGGTCTTTATTTATGTTAATAGGTATCGTTTATATTTACTTATTTGCTGGGAGTACAAATTATGAAGTATTGTCCGTTATAAACTTTTCAACCTATGATCAAAAGTGGCTATGGCTTGCTTTTTTTGCGTCATTTGCTGCAAAAGTTCCTATGTTACCTGTGCATATTTGGCTTCCTGAGGCTCATGTAGAAGCCCCTACCGCAGGTTCAGTAATTTTAGCGGGTATTTTACTGAAATTAGGATCTTATGGATTTTTACGATTTTCCCTAGGCCTTTTTCCTTTAGCTTCCGTTTATTTCACGCCTTTTATTTTTAGTCTTAGTTTATTGGGTGTTGTGTATACTTCATTGACCGCTATTCGCCAAACAGATTTAAAACGTTTGATTGCTTATACTTCGGTAGCTCATATGAATTTAGTGATGATAGGTTTGTTTACCGGGACAGTAATTGGGGTGGAGGCAGCTATTTTACAAAGCTTAAGTCATGGTTTTGTGTCTTCTGCACTTTTTCTTATCATTGGAGTCTTGTATGACCGTTGGCATAGTCGAGTAGTTAAATATTATGGGGGTCTTACGCATACTATGCCAATTTTCATAATTATTTTTCTTTTTTTTACGATGGCTAATTTAGGTCTTCCTGGCACATCAAGTTTTATAGGAGAGTTTCTTTTATTAGTTTCAGCTTTTGAGGCAAATAGTACTGCTTGCTTTTTTGCAGCTACTTCAATGATTTTAGGGGGTGGGTATTCTCTTTGGTTGTTTAATCGTATCGCTTATGGTAATATTAAAATGGTCGGTCTTGATTTAAGCTTCAGAGAATTTATGATTTTTTTACCTCTTGTTATAGGTACTCTTTTTATGGGTATTTACCCTAATTTATTCTTTTCTGCAATGCATGCAACAGTTTCAAATTTGGTATGGGTTGATTTGTGGTTGTAGGTTGTAGTAGTGAAAAAGTTCTTTTAGTCTAATGCGTAGTTTAATATCTAGAAGGATAGTACCATTTTTTATGGTAAAGGTACGGGTTCAAGTCCCGTAAAGGACTAAGATGTATTTAAACATAGTTTTTCTACCCCTACTTGGTTCTCTTGTTGCAGGATTTTTTGGTCGTTTCCTTGGAGGCCGCGGTGCTGGTTTAGTAACTATATCTTGTATTTGCCTTAGTTTTTTTCTAAGTGGGCTTGCTTTTTATGAGGTAGGTTTAGGGGGGAGTTCAACTTACCTCTATTTAATGCCTTGGTTGGAGTGTGACTCTTTTCATGTTGATTGGGCTTTTTGCTTTGACAGTTTAACTGTCGTTATGCTTATTGTAGTTACTTTTATTTCAACTCTGGTACATTTATATTCCACAGAGTATATGGGAGGAGATCCTCATTTGCCTCGTTTTATGAGTTATTTATCATTATTTACATTTTTTATGTTAATATTGGTTACAGCCGATAATTTTGTTCAAATGTTTGTTGGTTGGGAAGGAGTTGGCTTATGCTCGTATTTATTAATTAATTTTTGGTTTACTCGTATTCAAGCAAATAAAGCTGCGATTAAAGCTATGCTAGTTAATAGGGTTGGTGATTTTGGATTAGCCTTAGGAATTTTTGGTATTTTTATTTGTTTTGGTGCTGTTGATTATGCTACTGTTTTTGCTTTAGCTCCCCAACTATCAACATTTAGTTTAAGTTTTTTTAATGTTGAATTTGGAGCTCTTAACTTTATAGGGATTTTATTGTTCGTAGGTGCGGTAGGTAAATCTGCTCAGTTAGGTTTACATACTTGGTTACCTGATGCTATGGAAGGACCTACCCCAGTTTCTGCTCTTATTCACGCAGCAACAATGGTTACTGCTGGTGTTTTTTTATTAGCCCGTTGTTCTCCTTTATTGGAATATTGTCCTGAAGCCCTTACAGTTATAAGTATAGTTGGGGGTATGACAGCGTTTTTTGCAGCTACAACCGCTTTAGTCCAAAATGATTTAAAGCGAGTTATCGCTTATTCCACTTGTAGTCAATTAGGTTATATGGTTTTTGCTTGTGGTCTTTCTAATTATTCTGTAGCAGTGTTTCATTTAGGGAACCATGCATTTTTTAAGGCTCTTCTATTTCTTGGGGCAGGTTCTGTAATTCATGCGGTTGGAGATGAACAGGATATGCGTAAAATGGGGGGGTTACGCCGTTTATTACCCTTTACATATGCCATGATGGTAATTGGTTCTTTAGCTCTTATGGGTATGCCCTTTTTAACAGGATTTTATTCTAAAGATGTTATATTGGAGGTAGGTTACGCGACTTATAGTAATGCTTCGCATTTTGCATATTGGTTAGGTAGTTTAGCAGCTTTCTGTACTGCTTTTTATTCTATACGCCTTTTAGCTTTGTGTTTTTTATCCGAACCAAATGGTAGTAGGTCATTATTGCTATCGGCATCAGAAGGTGGTTGGCCAATGGGTTTAGTTTTGGGTATATTGGCTTTGCCTAGTATGTTTATTGGGTATTTAGGTCGTGATCTTTTTATAGGGCTGGGTACTGATTTTTGGGGAAATGCATTATTTTGTATGCCTAGTAATTTGAGTATTATAGATGCAGAGTTTATGTCAACTGATATAAAACTTTTACCTCTTTGTTGCAGTATCATTGGTGGGTTGGCTTCATTTATTTTATATAATAAGTATAATTCTAATTTATTTTTAGTTAAGACTTCATTTATAGGAAGAAAATTTTATACTTTTTTAAACCGTAAATGGTTATTTGATAAGGTTTATAATGAAGTTATAACACAAAATTTATTAGACTTTGGTTATCATTTTACTTATAAGTCCATTGACCGTGGTCTTATTGAAAGTTTAGGTCCTTTTGGGATTTCCAACGTACTTGCGGATCAAGTAAATAAATCTCGTGCATGGCATTCAGGTTATTTATACCACTATTTAGTGATTTTAGGTTGGAGTAATTTTTTATTTGGTATTTTTTTTGTGTTTGGTTTTCAAATTTCACGTGTTTTCGCGCTGCTAACCTTTATTGTATTATGGTCGATCCTATAATTTTTATTCTTATTGCAACTCTTGGGGGGACCTTAGGGGTTAAAGTTACTAGTACACAAAATCCAGTATATAGTGGTCTTTATCTCGTATTGCTTTTTTTTTTGGGTTCCACTATTTCATTTTTATTGGGTTTAGAATTTATGGCTTTACTTTTTTTGTTGGTTTACGCAGGTGCTATCGCAGTATTGGTGTTGTTTGTTGTTATGATGTTAGATGTGAAAGCAATTGAAAGCCCGTGGTCTGCAAAAAAAAAACGTTTGTTATATTTTGGGGCTTTAATTTTTGCAGTTTTTTTGAGTGCTGCAATATATAGTAAAGATTTGCAAAATTTAATGAATATGGTGTCAACAGTTTATATGAGTTCATTAGTTTCTTTTAGTTTAGTATCTTACGAAGAAGAGATAAAAAATTTATTTCATCCAGTAATTATTAACAAAACAGTCAATGACAATTTAAAAAGATTCCAAGAGCGAAGTAAAAGAAAAAGAAAAGGTGAACCTGAGCCTTCAGCTAAAGAAGCTAAAAAATCTTTTAAAGATTTTATGGAGGAGAGAATTGAAATGTGGCAGCATTTATGTGATTCAGAAGTGTTAACAGAGTTTTTTAGGTTATTGTTTCATAAAGAAAGTGTAGAAGGGTCTTTTGGGTTAGACACAGTATGGTTTATAGAATTTGATTCTTCTTGTGCTTTAAATGATCCTAGTTATCTTTTATATTCAACCCACGCAATATTGCTAATAATAGCTGGAATTATTCTACTAATAGCGATGGTAGGGGCTATTAGTTTAACATTACAAAAAAATTGTCCTGAATCTTTATATCGGCAGTTAGGTCGTGAATCTAAAAATGCTGTTTTTTCTATAAAAGAAAAATCCTTTTTTAAACCTAACAATCCCCGCGATTTAGAAGTTTTACCCTAATTATGCTTAATATATCAATTAATGAGCTTCTTATTTGGGTAAAAAAAGGCTCTACAGTTATACAGGCTTGTCAAGCGGCTGGTGCTAATATCCCACGATTCTGTTATCACGATAAGCTTTTTATAGCGGGTAATTGTCGAATGTGCTTGGTTGAGGTGAGTAATTCCCCTAAGCCGCAAGCGTCATGTGCTTTGCCTTTTTTACCCAATTTAAGAATTTTTACAAATACGGCATTGGTACGTAAGGCCCAAGAATCTGTGATGGAATTGCTTCTTCTCCATCACCCCTTGGATTGCCCTGTGTGTGATCAGGGGGGCGAATGTGAACTTCAAGAACAAAGTTTTAATTTTGGGTCGGATAGAGGTAGATTTTTATTTTTTAAAAACTCTTTAAGTGATACTTTTTGGGGGGGTCTTATAAAAACAGTGTTACGTAGGTGTATTGTTTGTACACGATGTGTAAGATATACTCACCAAATTGGGGGGAATGATTCCTTAGGAACATCTAATAGAGGGGGGCATTCTGAGATTGGTATGTTTAAAGAAAGTGTATTAAAAAGTGAAACTTCGGGTGGGGTTATTGAATTATGTCCGGTTTCTTGGTATAACCCGCGTTTAACTACATAATATTATGTTTTTTTTAAAAGAATATTACCCAATATTGATTTTTTTAGGTTTTAGTCTTGTATTAGCTTCGCTTATTTTTGGTGCTTCTTATACATTAGCTTTCTCAGAATCTGATAGTGAAAAATTATCTTCATATGAATGTGGTTTTGACCCTTATGAAGATGCTCGTAATGCTTTTGATGTACGTTTTTATTTAGTCGCTATTTTGTTTCTTTTATTTGATATTGAAACCGTCTTTCTTTTTCCATGGGCAGTTTCTCTAAGTGAATTGCCTTCAATCGGATATTGGTCCATGATGGATTTTCTTTTTGAGTTAGTTATTGGATTTGTATATGCTTGGCAAATTGGCAGTTTAGATTGGGAATGAGAGGTATGGATTACAAACGCCGCAAATCTTTTTCTTTATATGAGTCTCGTCGTAAAGCATTACAAGCCGTAGCAACAAACCAAAATTTAGAGATTTCTTTACGTTGGTGGGCTCAATTAGAAAAATCTAAATTACCTCGAAAAAGTAGTTTAAGTAGAGTTCATAATCATTGTATTGATACTAATAGATCAAGATCGGTTATAAGTTTTTATAAATTATCCCGTCTTCAATTCAGACGTTTGGCATCAAAAGGTTCTTTTACAGGTTTACGTAAAGCATGTTGGTAATATTTCCAGCATATGTTTAACTAAAAGTATTATTTTTGGGTAAAGTGTACGTAAAGTTTAGGTTCTGGAATAGAGATACCTTTAATATTAAGGGGAATAGCTTTATTGATAAAGTATAGGTGCGGGGAGGTTTTTAATTATTTCAGGTGACCTTTAAAATTTTAATTATTTATATATGCCTCAATTTGATATATTGACCTTCTTCAATCAGGTTTTTTGGTTAATCCTGATAGTTTTTAATTTTTATTTGGTAGTTGTACGTTTTATATTACCTTCTTTAGCCTTTAGTTTAAAATCTAGAATAAAACACTTAAAAGTAACCGTTGATTCTAGATAATAACTTAAAATTTAATAAATTTTATAGCTTGTTAGAGACAAAGTTATATAAACTCAAACTTCTAGTGTGGAGTTAATAATAGCAATAAGTAACTTAATATTAAACCCCTGGCAAGGTAGCTTTTGGAGGTGTTGCTGAGTGGTTGAAAGCCTTGGTTTGCTAAATCAATCTACATTTTTAATGTAGCGTGGGTTCGAATCCTACCACCTCCAAAAAGAAAAAGTAACTCAGGTGGTAGAGTGCTGGTTTGTCATACCAGTGGTCGCGGGTTCAAGTCCCGTCTTTTTCGAGGTATATTTTACACTGTAGAATTATTTTAGGGTTATTTATTAAGCATGTAGTTAAATATATGGCACAGTATAAAAAAAGCATTATATATATATGTAAAGTTTGGTCTGTATCGACTGACTTTAAAAGTTTAAATTCTTTGGCACTTTTGTTACCCTTATCAATTTCTTCTACAGGTTTGTCTAGAAAAATAAAGCGCTTTACTTTGCTTCGTTCTCCTTTAGGTAATAAAGCTGCTAAAGATCAGTTTGAAAGACGGGAGTATCGACGCTATTTTATTATTACGTCTCAGAGTCCAGCAACGATACTAGCTTTTATAGATATTCTAAAATATTTAAACGGGGTTAAATTTAAGGTTGTTTTGCAGGAAAAGAATTTTACTACCTATAATTAGGTTTAGGTTTTAACAGTTACTTAGACCCTACTTATTTATTGTATTGATCGTATACAAAAACTATTTAAAGGTAGCATTGGATAAGTGGTCGAGTGGTTTATGGCACCAGTTTTGAAAACTGACGTAGTTAAAGCTACCGTGGGTTCAAATCCCACCTTATCCTAAATTAAATGAAATCAATAACAAAAGCAAAAACATTTGGGAGTTTATTGTCAGATGGTAGTTTTAATTTTTTAGAGTTACCTAGCCATTTTTCCCAAAAAGAGTTGAATTGTAAAAGTTTAGATCTTAATAACCACCCAGCATGGACAGGAAAACGGGCTAAAGAACAGACTGAAATATCTTTGTTCGTTGGTAAATTTATGAAATCTTTGTAATAAATATTTTATATTTTTTAGTTATTTAACAATATAACTAATGCGTAGAGTGCACATAAAGTTAGGGGGTTGTAAAAACACTACCTACAGTATTAGAGAAAAAGGAATTTATTTTGTTTTTCTACTTAAAAAGGATGCCTTAAGATATTTTATGGTTTAATACGATAAATAAGTATTGTATTGAAGATAATTACAATAAAACTCCACTATAACGTAATAAAACGTAAATGTGGTATTAACAAAAATGAGTTTGATCCTGGCTCAGAGTGAAGGCTATAAGTCTGCTTGAATACATGCGAGTTGAATGGTTAAAACCATAGCGTACGGGTGAGTAATAGGCTAATATCTGGCTTCAACTTCGGAATAATCCTATCCCCCAGGGGAGAAGGCAACAGGAGAATACCGGATAAATATATAAAGGTCCGCCGGTTGAAGATGATTAGGTTCAGTATTAGGTAGTTGGTGGGGTAATGCTCACCAAGCCAATGATGCTTAGTTGGTCTGATAGGACGATCAATCACACTGGGACTGAGACAAGGCCCAGGTTTCATTTGAAGGCAGCAGTAAGGAATATTGGACAATGAGCGAAAGCTTGATCCAGCAAGGCTTGGTGAGGGATTGAAGGCTTAGGTTGTAAACCTCTTTTTTAATTGAGGATAATGACAGTAAATTAAGAATAAGTCCCGACTAACTTCGTGCCAGCAGTCGCGGTAATACGGAGGGGGCAAGCCTTATTCGTCATAACTGGGCGTAAAGGGCCCGTAGGTGGTTTTTTGATATGTTATTTGTCAAAAACTGTAGCTTAACTATAGGTAGGCATTTAAAACAGGAAAACTTGAGTCTGACAGAGGAAGATGGAATTTTTCAATTAGGGTTAGAATCCAGATAAGTGGAAGAGAACATCATGTGCGAAAGCGATTTTCTTGTTCAGTACTGACGCTGAGGGGCGAAGGCGTAGGTAGCGAACAGGATTTGAGACCCTGGTAGTCTACGCTGTCAACGATGAGTGCTAGCTTTTAGAAATCTAGAAGACATAGCTAAGGCATTAAGCACTCCGCCTGAGGAGTACGAGCGCAAGCTTAAAAATCAACGGAATTGGCGGGGGTTCAAACAAGTGGTGGAGCATGTGGTTTAATGCGATAATACGCGCGTAACCTTACCAGTTCTAGTAAGTCTGTCGTTCTTTCGGAGACGTTAAGAATTTTGGGACTTTCAGGTGTTGCATGGCTGTCGTCAGCTCGTGTCGTGAGATGTACGGTTAATTCCTGTAACTGAGCGCAACCCTTATCTTTTTTGTGTTTTGAAATGGTCTTTACCAATAAATAAACTGAATAGACACTGCCAGCGCTAAGCGGGAGGAAGGTAGGGATGAGGTCAAGTCTTCATGGCCCTTATGAACTGGGCTACACACGTGCTACAATGGAAAGGACAACAAGTTGCGAGGGAGTAATCTAGAGCCAATCTTTAAACCTTTTCTTAGTTCGGATTGGGGGCTGCAACTCGCCCCCATGAAGCTGGAATCACTAGTAATCGCGGATCAGGATGTCGCGGTGAATACGTCACTGGGCCTTGCACACACCGCCCGTCACGTCCTGGAAGTTGACTTGGCCAGAAGATTTTGGAGTAAACCTTTCAAGCATATCCTTATTTGGTGAATATATTCACCTAGGTTAAGTAAGTTTGGAAATTCCCTTTAAAGGACAGGTAAGCAACCGGGATGAAGTCGTAACAAGGTAGTCGTAGGGGAACCTGCGGCTGGAATATATAATTTAGGGGCTAGCCCCTATATCTAAATCTATACCCGAACTCTTACCGAACTCGAGTGTCCTTATTTAGATAGCCACACATACTACTTTTGTGGGAACCATGGCTCAAAACAGTAATCATTTTTATTTTTAACAGGGTTGCGCTATAGAGCAGTAAGGTTAGCTCATCAGGCTCATGCCCTGAAGGTCGTAGGTTCAAATCCTTCTGGCGCTAATCTTAAAGACTTTTTAGTATAGTCGAGACGGTAATGGTTTATATTTTGGTTCGTGTAGTTTAGAAATACAGAAAAACCCATAACCTATTTTATTATGTCATTAAAAAAAAAAGAATTTAACAAAAAACTGAAGCATTTTACAATAAATTTTGGACCCCAACACCCAGCGGCTCATGGGGTTTTACGTCTTATTCTGGAGCTGAATGGGGAGGTTGTTCAAAGAGCTGATCCCCACATAGGGTTATTGCATAGAGGTACTGAAAAATTAATAGAGGCTAAAACTTATTTTCAAGCCCTGCCTTATTTTGATCGCTTGGATTACGTTTCAATGATGTGCCAAGAACATACCTATGCTTTAGCTGTTGAAAATTTATTGCAGATTTCAGTACCTAAGCGAGCGCAATATATAAGAGTTCTTTTTGCAGAGATAACTCGAATTTTAAATCACCTTTTAGCTGTGGGTTGTCATGCAATGGACGTGGGGGCTATGACACCTTTTTTATGGGCATTCGAAGAAAGAGAAAAGTTAATGGAATTTTATGAAAGAGTTAGTGGTGCGCGTATGCACGCTAGTTATTTTCGACCTGGAGGTGTTAGTCAAGATATAACTATTGGTTTAATAGATGATATTTTTTCTTTTGCTGCTCAATTTGGGCAACGCTTAGACGAAATTGAAGAAATGTTAACTGATAATCGTATATGGCAAGAAAGATTAGTTGATATAGGGGTGGTAAATGCACAAGAGGCTATAGATTGGGGTTTTTCTGGGGTTATGTTACGTGGGTCTGGCATTCGTTGGGATTTACGTAAAAACGAGCCGTATGATGCCTACTCAGAGTTGTCTTTTCAAGGGGTCGTTGGTAAAACAGGGGATTGTTATGACCGTTATCTCGTACGAGTTGAGGAAATGAGACAATCTCTTAGCATAATATATCAGTGCTTGAATAAAATGCCTAAAGGAAGTGTTAAAGTTGACGATTCTAAAATTACCCCACCGTCCCGTGCTGATGTTAAGCAAAGTATGGAAGCTTTAATTCACCATTTTAAATTGTATACCGAAGGGGTTACTGTACCTTCAGGTGAAACCTATATTGCTACCGAAGCCCCTAAAGGGGAGTTCGGTGTATATTTAGTTTCTGATGGTAGCAATAGACCATACCGTTGTAAAATTAAGGCTCCAGGGTTTTCCCACCTACAAGCTCTCAACTTTATGGCTAATTCTCATATGTTAGCTGATGTTGTAACTATAATTGGAACTCAAGATATTGTTTTTGGTGAAGTAGATCGTTAATTTTTATTTTAAACAACCCCTCTTTAACAGTTAAAATAAGTTTAGGCATTTACTTTGGGTTTTATGCGACTCGAGAGGTGACGCAGTGGTAGCGTGTTCGCTTTGGGAGCGAGAAGTCATAGGTTCAAATCCTATTCTCTTGATTTAGCCTATTCTCTCAGTTTAGAAAACTTTTGGTTGTTATATTCAGTATTGAAATACCCGTATAATGGTTTATCTT